ATAAAAAAAAAAATATTCTATGTCATAAAGGTTCTAAGTTGGAAAAAATGGAAACTAAGCTAAGAATAGGATTCTTTCAGGAAGGGTATCAAGAAGTATTATTCTATTAATAATCTTTTTTAGAATATTTCTATTTCGACACAAGCAAGAAGGAATCGGACTCTAGGAAAAGACAAATAATCCCTCCTAGAATCCCGTTTTCCCCATTTCTATTTCTACTTTGCTTAATATTATCTTATCTGCCAATTTTTATTTTTTGTTTAGTATCAAGTCGAATTTTCTTCTATTACAATAGAAAACTATTAATATATTTCTATTCTAGTCTAGGACATTGAAATCTGAAAACAATGACATAACCATAACGTTGTAATTTATTGTGGGGTTGAAAAAAAAACAAAGAAATAAAGTCAAATAGTCGTCTTCTTCACAATATACATACTATGACTGACTAGTACTACGGTACAAGGAATTCTCTAAATATGGTAGAAAAAGACTAGAAAGAAGGAAAGGTCTTTTCATAATTTTTTTTATTAAACAGAATAGAATTACATAAATTATCAACAAAAATGGAGTTCTTTTTGCGAGCTTAATATGTTGATAAATCCGCGGACCTAAAAATTCATTTCGGACAATTGAACCTTCTCAAATTGTTTCTTTTTAAGAACCAAAAAGATTTGTGCCAAAATAATGGATGCCAAGAAGAACAAGAGACCTTGGACACGTAACGGATCTTGAAGTACTATTTCCGCATCCCCCTGACCAAATCCACCCACATTAGGATTACTCGTTAATGGTTGATCAAGTTTGATAGATTCACCCTCGGAAACAAGAAGTTCTGGTCCTGGGGGTATAATATCAATCACTTCACGTCCATCCGATGCATCCACTATAGTGATTTCGTATCCTCCCTTTTCTTTTCGTATGATTTTGTTTACTATACCCGCTGCTGTAGCATTATAAACATTATTATTACTCTTGCTCCCGTCGAGATAAATCTGACCCCTTCCCCTGTTCCCGCCTACGTATATAGGATATTTTAAGAAGTGAACATCTCTCTTAGTAGCGGGATCTGGGGAAAGAATAGGAAAGGTGATTTCACTATATTTCTGGCCGGGAACAGGGCCTACCACAATAATATTTTTTTTTGTGGGACGATAACTTTGAAAAGACAGATTACCTATCTTTTCTTTAATCTCGGGCGAAATACGATCAGGGGGGGCCAATTCAAAACCCTCCGGTAAAATAAGAACAGCCCCCACATTCAAAGCCCCCTTTTTACCATTAGCAAGAACTTGTTTCACTTGCATATCATAAGGAATCCGAACAACTGCTTCAAATACAGTATCGGGAAGTACCGTTTGCGGAACTTCAATATCCACAGGTTTATTAGCTAAATGGCAATTGGCACATACAATACGGCCGGTTGCTTCTCGCGGATTTTCATAACCCTGCTGTGCAAAAATGGGATATGCATTTGAAATGGGTGCTCGAGTTATTATATATATCATGAGCGATACGGAAATAGATCGAGTAATCTCTTTCTTTATCCAAGAAAAAGCATTTCTAGTTTGCATGGTCTAATCATTTATCCTGAAAATTTCTACAATAAGATTAGGTAGGTTACTGGCATAGTTCCCTATCCATGATTCTGCTATTTACTGAAATAATTCTACTGGAATATAGAAAGAATCCCTTGGGGGGGGGGTAGAAAGAAAAAGAAAAATTTTATTTTTTAATGTTTCTCTTTTATACAATAAAAAATAACAAACTTTATAATTGGATCAGTTGATCGTTTTTTCAGTCATTCATGGAATGATAAATCACTACAAGTGACGGAGATACGCGATTTAAATAACGAAAAATCCAATATTTTAAAATTGTATCTAAAATGACTGGAAAAGTGGAAACAAGACCAGATATAATTTGATCATTCTGAGCAAATCCAAAATCGTTATAGACAGAACCAATCATTAGTTCCCAACCATGGGTCGAATGGAATCCTATACATAAATCAGTTAATAAAAGAATAGAAAAAGCTTTTATTGTGTCACTTAAGTTATATAGGAATTCTTGAACCCAAGAGTTAAGAATAAGAAGTTCTTGATTACCTAGAATAGAATAACCACTTAGAATAAGGAAACATATTATATTTATCGAGAAGTGCAAAATCGTATGGATACGATCTTCGTTGTGCGTCTTGATCAATTCGATGGTTTCTTTGTAGATTCCGGTACGAAGGTTTTGTAGACGTGTTTCCGGGTATTCCTTTAGCATTTCATCCAAGAGGAACAGTTCCTCGAATTCTATGAATTTTTTTAGAATACTCTTTTCTTGAATGATATTCAAGAAAATTTGGGATTGCCTAGTATTCCACCAATTAGTAAACCAAGATTCCATACTTTTCTTAAATGTGAAAGAGATGCACCAGGGAAAAAAGACTATAGATGTAAGATATAGAAGTGGAATGAATGCTTTCTTTTTTGCCATTTTTCGTCTTTAATGAACTCAGCTTCACCTCATTCGTCAACTCTATATGATAATAATCTTTCTATCAAGCATAAGTTCTTTCTATTACAAGTCATAGAGCTTATCTTATATATAAATCTATAATCTATTCCCGCGTTTTTTTTATTTTCAATTCGGGAGTTAGTCCTTGCCTTGAATTTAGAAAGAATACAGAAATCAAATAAGAAAGCGAAAGAATCCACTGCCAATTCGAATGAAGAAAAAAAAAAAATTCAAAAGATATCAATTGCTAAGATTCAAAGCAATTACCCCTTTTGATGAATACAGGAAAGAGCACTTCGCATAATGAATCTTAGTTGAATTTCGAAACCAAAGAACGCCCCTTCTCTTCTATAAAATAAAAAAAGAAAAATTTCGAAATCCATTTTCTTTTCCCTAAGAAAGCATTCTTTTTTCAGTTCTTTTTTTTTTTTCAAAATACTTCAATTGGTACACGCAAGAAATAGGCCAATTCTGCAGCTTTTTGTTCAATTTCTCGTGGAGTCAAATTCTCGTCAATACGAGTCAAGGGAATGGCCCCCTGTCCTATGATTTCCATATAAAGGACACGACGAGTATAAATACCCTCTTTAACCTCTATTCTGATAGACTGAATATCTTTCATAAGGAATCGGAGAAAAATACGACGATTTTTTCCAGGAAATCCGCAACGAAAAATACACACTATTCCCTCTTTTCTATCGAATCGATCATAACCACTACCCACATTCCACAAAATTGTACACCACAAATAAGAACTAATAAAGAGACCCGCGATTCCATAGAAAGACATCACAATCCCTTGTGGAAAAAAAAGAATTTGCTGAGACGGAAATAAAGATAACAAATTCCTACCAAGATAACTGGAAGTTCCAACCAATAAGAACCCTAATGAACCTAAAAAAAGGATAAAGGCCCAGCAGAAATTGCTTGTTTTTCGAGACCCCGTTATAAGTTCTATCCATATACGTTCTGATCGCCAACTCATATTAGATCCAGTTCTATTTTATGGGAATGGGGAGAATAAAAAAAACCAAGCAAATGAATTTTTCTTTACTTTTCTTTGTTTCCGAAGTAACTTTCATCAACTAGCACTATATATTTTGATGTAAACCCTTAGGAGTAATTCATTGAATTGCTTCCCGATCTAAAAAAACATATCACTACTGTCCGTATCTAAAAAATCTTGTTTTTTTGAACATGAAGAAATAAAGAAGCCATTGCAATTGCCGGAAATACTAGGCCCACTAAAGGCACAAAAATGGAGGGTAAGTTTATCATAGAATGGGTACCTCAATTTAATATTTGTACCTGTTATTTTTTTGATTCTTGTTATTTTAATTTCATATTTTTTTTCATTCTTATTTATATTGTTAGAAAGATAGTCTATAATCACTAGAATTCATATATACTTATACTAAGTATATTTGAAAAATTATACTAAGTATAGTTAAGTGAATATATATATATATAATATATAATAATAAATATAGAGAATATATACTAATATATATTGAATATATATAATATGTATATATATAGTATTCACTATATATAATGAGTATAGAATAAATCAATAATAAAAGAAAAAACAATATAATATTAATAAATAATAGAATCAAAAGCACAAATAGAATAGAATCAAATAATAAATATAAGGAATGTAGAACGAAATAAATGGATGGATTTCGCCTTCTATTTCTACAAGAAACGTATGTATGATAATACACCTTTTTATTATTCTTAGTATTAGTATTAAAGTATTATTCTATTCTTTTATTATCTTATTACTTTGCTCTTGTGTGTTCTAATTTTATTTTTGTCTTATAATTTCTTTTATTTGAAGTTCAAAAAAATGAAAAAAAAAAAAAGAGTTTTTTCTTACAAATTCTTGAAAAATTCGTTATAATAGAATAGAATATGATTCCGATTTTAAGTAAAAAAAGGGACATGATGTCTCTTGTCAAATTTCGCGGAAGAAAGAATTCGCTTTTTTTTTTTATAGATTTTTGGATTCCTAATCAGAGGAATATCAGTAAATAAAATTATCCGCATGATTCTTTCTGCAGTTAAATCTTATCAAAAAAAAATGAATTTCTTTTCTTTTTCTTTGGTCTGATTCTTATATTTGATTCCTAGAAACTAAATAACTACTCACTCGCCACAACAAAAAAAAAAAAAAGAATAAAGAATTTTAGGCTCTACTTTTTTTTTCATTTTTAGTCAAAGAAAAGAAAGCATGGAGCTGAAATAACTCACTCAGAACCCCCTTTAAAGGATTACGTGGTACGATTGAATCAAATAAGCCCTTATGGAATAAATATTCAGCCGCTTGTGAACCATCGGGTATTGCCTTATTCAACGTTTGTTCAATAACTCTTTTACCCGCAAATGCAATGTAAGCATTTGGTTCTGCAATAATGATATCTCCTAACATGCCAAAACTAGCTGTCACCCCACCAGTAGTAGGGGATGTCAGGATCGATACATAGAATAACTTTTTATTTGTTTGATAATCATGTAAAGCAGCAGAGATTTTAGCCATTTGCATCAAGCTCAAACTTCCTTCTTGCATACGTGCTCCTCCTGATGCACATACTAGAATAAGAGGTAAAAGTTGATTGGTAGCATATTCGACCAAACGAGTTATTTTCTCACCTACTACGGATCCCATACTACCCCCCATAAACTGAAAATCCATAATACCAATTGCTACAGGAATACCGTTTAGTTGACCTGTGCCTGTTTGAACAGCCTCAGTTAATCCTGTCTTTCTTTGATAAGAATCAATACGATCTTTATAAGGTTCCTCTTCCGAATGAAATTGAATGGGATCCAGAGAGATCATGTCTTCATCCATAGGATTCCAAGTACCTGGATCAATCGAAAGTTCGATTCTATCTGAACTGCTCATTTTCAAATGATATCCACAGTGTTCACAAATATTCATTTTTGATTTTAAAAATTTCTTATAATTTAATCCGTAACAATTTTCGCATTCAATCCACAAATGCTTGTACTTTTTAGTTTCATCGAGATTTTTAGAACTTTCTCTTCTAGTGAAATAACTATCATTTGTATAATTCGTGCTAGTTATTATACTAGAACTAGAACTCTCACTTTCACTACTATTTCTGCCCTTAGCACAAATGTAACTATAAAAGTAATTGTCATTGTATTTGTCACTATCACCTAAAATGTAACTATCAATACAGATTTGAGAACGAAGATAACTCTCAATGCAACTATTAATGTTATTATTCCAACTAGATTTACTATCATACATATAATGATCATCATCACTCTTAGAGACATTATTCAGATAGCTAGAATTCTTATAACTAGAAAAAAAACTTTCGGATTCACTTAGAAAAGAATGATCATTGTCAATCTCCAAAATTTTATTTTCAATATCAAAATATATGGAATAACTGTTCCTCTTACTATCCCTAACTAAAAAAGTTTTATCAGATAGGAAATTCTGGATGTTCCTGACACCTATTAAATAATCAAGATTACTGTAACTAGAATTGTCACTATCATTCCAACTATGAATGTTTTTATCCATATCATTTAAAATTAGGAGTTCTTCACTTACACTGGTATTTTCAATAGGATCAAAACTATCCATTGATTTACTTAAGCCACACCTATATTCGAACTCCCTATTAAACAATATAGAATTGAAAAACCATTTTTCCATAGAGTCTTTTTTTCCTCTATTTACATGAAAATACAATAGATGAATAGTCATTCGATGAAAAATCATATAAATATTCTATTTTAAATATTATATCTCATTTATTTACTATCAAATACAAATAAGTATATAAATGAAAAAAAAGAATAAGTATCTAAATCCAGTCACTAGGATTAGTAACTGATAATAATAACGAGCGAGTGGGTATTCAAAAAAATGATTCTTTTTCGTGAGAACCTGAAGTATTCTTTCACTATATATATTTTCACTATATATATGTCACTATATGTTATATATGTCACTATATGTGCTGGAATTTTTTTTTTTCAATTCTATATATATATTCAATATTCTAAAAATAAAAAAAATAAATAATAAATATTTTTTTTTATTTTTAAATTTGAATGAATAAATTTGAATGAATAAATAAAGAAAAAAATCACCTTATCAGGGGTAATGTATTTATAGACCCAATTATTTCATTTAGTTATTATTCATTTGCTTTTTTTCTATATTATATCTTCTACCTCTATCCATTTTTTTTTTTATTGTCATTTTATCGATAAAAATCCATTTTTTTGAATATAGAAAAGAGCATTCTATGTCAACAACAAGAAATAAGAAATAAAAAATTAGGTATGAATAGAACAAGAGAGCGGGGGGATAAAAGAGAAAAGAGTTTTATAAATCTATATACAAGTCATCCACACCCTCTTTTTTTTCATTAATTGAATTTCGTTTGTTGATTAGGGCAAAGTTACATAAAAACACCTGCCTTTTTTGAAATATCCTGAACAGTTCCTGTAGGTTGAGCGCCTTGTTCAAGGAAATATAGAATAACAGGAATATTTAAATAGGTTTGATTCTTTATTGGATCATAAAAACCCACTTTCCGAATATCTCTTCCCTCTCTTCGGGATCGAACATCAATTGCAACGATTCGATAAACAGCTCATTGGGATAGATATAGATGAACAATACACCCCCCCTAGAAACGTATAAGAAGTTTTCTCCTCGTACGGCTCGAGAAAATTCATAATTACGTCTATGTATAAAATTATGATCTCAAATAGATCAATAAAATCATCAAATCAATTAGACTACGGTTTAAGTATTTTTTGTCTTTCTGAAAAAAAAAAATAACTCCTCGTATTCGAAATCTCATAACTCAAATTGGATAATTCTCAAATAACTCAAAGGAAAACAAAGCCTTTAGCTATTTCATTTATTGAGCGGTCTCTACCCCTTTTTCTTGCCTGTGCTTGTATTTTTTTTTCTTCATTCTAATAGAATTGTTTTATTCTAATAGAATTGTTGAGACAATTTGAAAATGGTATTTACTTGTTCCAGGATCCTTTAGCTTTTCCTTGAATCATTGGGTTTAGACATTACTTCGTGGATCTTTAATCGTTTCAAAAATGGCAGCAACATACCATTTTTTTTCTTTCTCTCAAAGAATCATACAAATAGAAGGTTGATTCCCACAGATACACTTTTGATCGAAATAGTTTTACCAATTCCAACAAATTTGACTTTTTTTTTTTTTCAACCTTGCTCGAATTGGATCCTTTCGATTTCTCTACCAAAAATATACTTACGAAGTTGTTCTAACTTATTAATTTTCACTAACCTTAGATACTTGCCCCTGAGAAATGAATCAACTCGAGCTCCATCATGTACTATTTACATCATCAATCCCTCTCCCGTCCCTCAAACAATGAGTTCTAGTGGACCAGAACAAACGATGTCGAGCCAAGAGCACCCCGATTTCTATATACTAGAAATACTAGAAAAAATGGCGGATGTAAGAATCCACAGCTAATCGAATCATGTCTTTCAAGTCGCACGTTGCTTTTTGCCACATCGTTTCAAACGAAGTTTTACCATAACATTCCTTTAGCTTGGATCCGGTATGTAATTGATTCAATTATGAAATCGTGAATAGTCATTGATTCAATCGATACATAATAATCTATACTTTTTACTTTGAGGTTTTCCTTCTATATAACTGGACCGTTTTTAAAGTAAAGAAGTATAAATAAAGAAGTATATAAAATCCAAATTAACTCGATATTGTATTAATAAATTTTCTATTGTATTTTGATAGTTTATAAAATAAAAATAGAAAAAATGAATTTCTTAAAAAAAAATATTAGAAAAAAAAAAAAATAGAAATCAATATGAAATAATAAGAAATATATATTTATTATACAATTATACAGAATGATTACAATAAAAAAAAAAAAGAAAAAAAATCGAGTCGCTTTTGAATCTACATCTTCAAAAGCGGCTCGATTTAGATTAGAGACGAATGATTAAAAAAAAGAAAGGGTAATCTTTATTCTGATATAAAATTTGTATTCAAATATGATATACATCATGAATGGATATGTTCTGGGACGGAAGGATTCGAACCTCCGAATAGCGGGACCAAAACCCGTTGCCTTACCGCTTGGCCACGCCCCATTTTATTTTCAATTCGACACTAATAAACACTATTATTGGTATTGGTTGTTCGTCAATTCCAGTTCGAAGATTTCTATAGAATAAATTGTTGTTAGGATTTTGATATGCGTAGATATAGAATTAAACTGAATTTATTGATCATTCCATAGAATTCAATTAAGATATTGTATGAAAGTATGATTTCTTATATTTTTTATTTTATAATGAAAAGATTTTGAACTGGATAAGTTCAAATCAAAGAAGTATTTTGGAGGATCTGATCTTATTTGATTCATTTTTTTTCGTTTTACTCATTTATTAATATTAATGAATATTAATATCAAAAATATTAATCAAAATAATATCAAAAATATGAATCAAAATAATAATAAAAATAAATATTTATTCAAAAATATTTATTCCATATTTAAATTATTTAAATTATTAATATTTTTGATTCATATTTTTTTATTTGAATTCTTTTTTTATTTAATTTATATTTATTAATTTATATTATATATATATTTATTTAATTTATATATATAAGAATATATATTCTTATATATATATTCTATTTATTCGAATTAATTATATTATATATATAATTCTTTTATTTTTAGAGTATCTATTTTATATTATAATTTATTTTATATTATAATTATTATTAATATATATTTTATTATATTTTATAGTATATAATTATTAGTATATAATTATTGTATATAATTCTTTTTAATTTATTTAGAATATATAATTATTAATATATAATTATGAAAAAATTATAATCAAAATTATACATATAAATTATACATATAAATTATACATATAAATTATACATATATATATACATAATAAAAAAAATAAAAAAAAATGGAATTATAATTAAAAAAAAAAAAGCAAAAATACAATTAATTTTCTTAAAGAACAAAATGTTTGTTATGCTAAATATCTTTAGTTTGGTCTGTATTTGTATTCACTCTGCCCTTTATTCAAGTATTTTTTTCTTGGCGAAATTGCCTGAAGCCTACGCTTTTTTGAATCCAATTGTAGATATTATGCCAGTAATACCCTTATTCTTTTTTCTATTAGCTTTTGTTTGGCAAGCTGCTGTAAGTTTTCGGTGAGATCTTTAATTTGAATAATGTTCTAAAAAAATGAAGAATTTATTCGAAAACAAAAATTCAAACATTTTAACAATTTATAAGATCAGATAAGTCTTACAGTGTGAATCCTCGATTCCAATATTGAAATTTTTGGATAGACAAAAAAAATCCGGACCATCTCATCATTTCCGTTTTTTCCATTGAGAAATCCTAATCCTATTATTAGATTTGAGTCCACCACCAATACCTAGATTGGGGATATGAAAGAAAATTTTTGGTAATAGTAATTATTGGTAATGGTGGAAAAAGGCTCGACTCTTACTACAAAAAAATTTCCTAATTTTTTTATATTTCCCCGAAATCACTTCATTTCTTAGAAACTTAGTATCAAAAGAAACATAATGTGTAATATAAGAGAATCTATTCTCTTTCTCTGTCTTTTTTAATTATCTTGGAGATTTTTTAATGCTTACTCTAAAACTATTTGTTTACACGGTAGTGATATTTTTTGTTTCTCTTTTCATTTTCGGATTCCTATCGAACGATCCAGGACGTAATCCAGGACGTGAAGAATAAAAAAAAGCTCCAAAATCCATAATAATAAGTTCAAAAGAAAAAAAATACCAAATCATCAACGGAAAGAGAGGGATTCGAACCCTCGGTACATTCGTACAACGGATTAGCAATCCGACGCTTTAGTCCACTCAGCCATCTCTCCCAAATTGAAAAAATGGAATTACTATGTTTATGTTACATCGCATAAACAAAAAGAACAAAAAGTAGGGCTTGAAAAAAGCCTTCTTTATATCTTATTTTCTATCTTAATCTCTCTCTCTTTTTTTTTTATTTCTATTTGATTTCTATTCATTATTATATATTAAATTATATTTCATTATTATATATTAAATTATATATTAAATTGATTCTATATTATATATTAAATAAATCATTATAATAATAATATTAATTTGATTCCATTTTTGAGTTTCTTTTTTTATATAGACGGAGCCCGGCTAGGTACTGGCCGGGCTCTTTTTATTCCCATGAATCCTGGATAACAATGATTTCTTTGAATGTATTTGATTTGAAAAAAAAAAAATACTTGTAATTTAAACATGATCAAACATAAATAAAAAAAGACTTTTTGATTCCTATGATATAGGAACAAAATAATATAAGATAAAAATGTAATTTTTGATTACTCCTTCTTTTTTCTGGTAACGTATCTAAAAAAAGAATGGAACGATGGATTATTGCACAATGCATTTTTATGTTATGAATTAAGTAGTTTTGTCGAGATGTATCTGTCAAAAAACACCTTTAGCAAAAACAAAATCCAAAAATCAAATTCGCCCCCTTTTCTTAATTTCATTCCATTAGGAGGCCCCTTTACAAAACATGTCAACACTCTAATTATCATAATATTATGCTCCTATTTCTTTATTACGACTAATTCCCTTGTTCGACAAAAGGTCCATTTATATACAATAATTGCATTATAGCGGGTATAGTTTAGTGGTAAAAGTGCGATTCGTTCTATGGACCCCTTAATAGTTAAGGGATCCCTCGCTTGATTCATATCCCGATCAAAAACTTTATTTCTTACTTAAAGGGTTTTAATCCTTTATACCTCTCAACAAACGATTGGAGGAATAATATACATTATCGTAATTTGTATACAAGAAGAATCAATTCTAAATTGACAAATTGAATTCTAAAATTATGAAACATAAGTTTTTGGAATTGGATCAATAATCCCAATTTTTTGAGTATGAGTAAAGGATCCATGGAGAAAGATATAGAAAGTTTATTTCTAATCGTAACTAAATCTTCCATTTTTTTATTTGTTTTGTATAAGAGAGATTGAAGCAAAATAGCTATTAAACGATTTTTTTAGTTTACTAGAAACATCGACATATTTTTTATAGCTCGACGGAAATTTTATTCTTTTCCTAAAGATTCTCTCAAATAGAAATAGAGAACGAAGTAACTAGAAAAAAAACAGATTGTTATAATACTCCTCTTCTATAGGGATCATCTAAAAAGCAAGGTATTTAAAATGTATTCTTTTAAATGTATTCAAAGGCTGACATAGATGTTATGGGTCCATTTTTTTTTGTTCATGTCTTCCATCTCTTAATTTCTTCCGTAAAGGAGCCGAATGAAACAAAAGTTTCACGTTCGGTTTTGAATTAGAGACGTTAAAAAATGATGAATCAACGTCGACTATAACCCCTAGCCTTCCAAGCTAACGATGCGGGTTCGATTCCCGCTACCCGCTTATATCCTATCTCTCTATTTATTCTATTCGAATCTATCTTTTTCTATTATTGAATGAATCTATTTTTTTAGTAAATTTGTTAATTATTCAATTGAATTTCTTAATTTAGTTTTAGTTAGTAATATTCAATTGAATTTGAATTTTTTGAATTTAATTATTTATTCTATTTTTTTAGATGTATATGATTTATTCTATATTCTATAGAAATTCTATAGAATTCTTTTTTTTCTTTAACTAAAGTTAAAGAAAAAAAAGAAAAGCGTCCATTGTCTAATGGATAGGACAGAGGTCTTCTAAACCTTTGGTATAGGTTCAAATCCTATTGGACGCAAATTTTTTGCATTATATATATTTAAATTCTCTATTTATAAAAATTAGAAAGTTAAATTATAAAGTTATTAAATTATTAATTTAATCAATTTTTTTCTACTTGTTCCTGGAGTAAAAAGAGTTCCATCTGTTCCTG